TTTTCATACGGGTGGAGTATTCACAGGCGGTACTGCCGAACATGTACGAGCTCCTTCTAATGGAAAAATAAAGTTCAATGAGTATTTGGTTCATCCCACACGTACCCGTCATGGGCATCCTGCTTTTCTATGTTCTATAGACTTGTATGTAACTATTGAGAGTCGGGATATTATACATAGTGTGAATATTCCACCAAAAAGTTTGATTTTAGTTCAAAATGATCAATATGTAGAATCTGAACAAGTGATTGCCGAGATTCGTGCCGGAACGTCTACTTTTCATTTTAAAGAGAGGGTTCGAAAACATATTTATTCTGAATCAGAGGGAGAAATGCACTGGAGTACTGATGTCTACCACGCACCTGAATATACATATAGTAATGTTCATCTATTACCAAAAACAAGTCATTTATGGATATTAGCGGGGGGTCCGTGCAGATCCAGTATAGTGTCTTTTTCGCTTCACAAGGATCAAGATCAAATGAATGTTCATTCTTTTTCTGTCGACGAAAGATATAGCTCTGACCTCTCAATTACTAAGGATCGAGTAAGACATAAATTGTTGGATCCTTCTGGTACTCGTAAAAAATATAGGGAAATTCTTGATTATTCAAGACTTGATCGAATTATATCCAATGGTCATTGGAATTTCATATACCCTTCGATTCTCCAAGAGAATTCTGATTTCTTGGCGAAAAGACGAAGAAATAGATTTCTCATCCCATTACAATACGATCAAGAACGAGAGAAAGAATTAATACCCTCTTTTGGTATTTCGATTGAAATACCCATAAATGGTATTTTACGTAGAAATAGTATTCTTGCTTATTTTGATGATCCACGATACAGAAGAAAGAGTTCGGGAATTACTAAATATGGGACCGCGGAGGTGGATTCAATAGTCAAAAAAGAAGATTTGATTGAGTATCGAGGAGCAAAAGAATTGAGTCCGAAATACCAAATGAAAGTGGATCGGTTTTTTTTTATTCCCGAAGAGGTGCATATCTTACCCGGATCTTCGTCTATAATGGTCCGGAACAATAGTATCATTGGAGTAGATACACAACTTGCTTTAAATACAAATACAAGAAGCCGAGTAGGTGGATTAGTCCGAGTGGAGAGAAAAAAAAAAAGTATTGAACTAAAAATCTTTTCTGGAGATATTCATTTTCCCGGAGAGACAGATAAGATATCCAGACACAGTGGCATTTTGATACCACCAGGAACGGAAAAAAAAAATTCTAAGGAATCAAAAACAAAATCGAAAAATTGGATCTATGTCCAACGGATCACACCTATCAAAAAAAAGTATTTTGTTTTGGTTCGGCCCGTAGTCACATATGAAATAGCTGATGGGATAAATTTAGCAAAACTTTTCCCTCAAGATCTCTTGCAGGAAAAAGAAAATGTCCAGCTTAGAGTTGTCAATTATATCCTTTATGGAAATGGAAAGTCAATTCGAGGAATTTATCACACAAGTATTCAATTAGTTCGGACTTGCTTAGTATTGAATTGGAACCAAGAAAAAAACAGTTCTATGGAAGAGGTTCATGCTTCCTTTGTTGAAGTAAGGGCAAATGATCTGATTCGTGATTTCATAAGAATTGAATTAGTCAAGTCTACTATTTCATATACCGGAAAAAGGTACGATACGGCAGGTTCGGGATTGATTCCTGATAATGGATTAGATCGCACCAATATCAATCCTTTTTATTCCAAAGTGAAGATTCCATTAATTACCCAGCATCAAGGAACTATTGGTACGTTGTTGAATCGAAATAAGGAAGGCCAATCTTTGAGAATTTTGTCATCATTCAATTGTTTTCGAGTTGGTCCATTCAACGGTTCGAAATATAACAATGTGGCAAAAGAATCGAATCCCATAACTCCAATTAGGGATTTGTTGGGCCCCTTAGGTACAATAGTACCTAAAATAGTGAACTTTTATTCATCTTACCATTTAATAACTCATAATCAGATCTTGTTAAACAAATATTGGCTACTTGACAATTTTAAACAGACTTTCCAAGTACTTGAAGTACTTAAATACTGTTTAATAGATGAAAATAGGAGGATTTATAATCCCAGTCCATGCAATAACATCATTTTGAATTCATCCCATTTGAATTGGTGCTTTCTACATTACAATTATTGTGAAGAGACATCCACAATAATTAGCATTGGACAATTTATTTGTGAAAATATATGTCTATTTAAATATGGACCACACATAAAAAAATCTGGTCAAATTTTCATTGTTCATGTTGACTCTTTAATTATAAGATCAGCTAAGCCTTATTTGGCCACTCCAGGAGCGACTGTTCATGGACATTATGGAGAAACCCTTTCTGAAGGAGATACATTAGTTACATTTATATATGAAAAATCCCGATCTGGTGACATAACGCAAGGTCTTCCAAAAGTGGAACAAATCTTAGAAGTGCGCTCGATTGGTTCAATATCGATGAACCTTGAAAGGAGAGTTGAAGGTTGGAACGAGCGTATACCAAGAGTTCTTGGAATTCCTTGGGGATTCTTAATTGGAGCTGAACTAACCATAGCCCAAAGTCGTATCTCTTTGGTTAATAAGATCCAAAAGGTTTATCGATCCCAGGGGGTACAGATCCATAATAGACATATAGAGATTATTGTACGGCAAGTAACATCAAAAGTGTTGGTTTCAGAAGATGGAATGTCTAATGTTTTTTTACCTGGAGAACTAATCGGATTGTTGCGAGCGGAACGAGCAGGGCGTGCTTTAGACGAAGCAATCTGTTATCGGGCAATTTTATTGGGAATAACGAGGGCATCTCTGAATACTCAAAGTTTCATATCCGAAGCAAGTTTTCAAGAAACTGCTAGAGTTTTGGCAAAAGCTGCTCTACGGGGTCGTATTGATTGGTTGAAGGGTCTGAAAGAAAATGTTGTTTTGGGGGGGATTATCCCTGTCGGTACTGGATTCAAAAAATTAGTGCACCGTTCAAAGCAAGACATTCATTTGGAAATAAAAAAGAAAAATCTATTCGAGTTGGAAATGAGAGATATTTTGTTACACCATAGAGAATTTTTTTGTTCTTGCGCCCCAAGCAATTTCTATGACACACCAGAAAAATCATTTAAGCGAATTCATAATTCTTAAGGAGATATTTTTCTTTTTACTTTACTAGTTATTGATTGGGTACTAAATAAAATGAAGAAATTAAGTTAAGTAATAAAAAAAATTAATGGTTTGGGCTGTGTATCAACGGCCAATCCCGGCAGAAGGTTCCGTAGGAACAATTATTTATTTGTTTATTTGTTAAAAAAAAAAAGAAAGCGTGGGAAAGATGACAAGAAGATATTGGAACATCCATTTGGAAGAGATGATGGAAGCAGGAGTTCATTTTGGTCATGGTACTAAGAAATGGAATCCTAGAATGGCCCCTTACATCTCTGCAAAGCGTAAAGGTATTCATATTATAAATCTCACTAGAACTGCTCGTTTTTTATCGGAAGCCTGCGATTTAGTTTTTGATGCAGCAAGTCGAAGAAAAAACTTCTTAATTGTTGGTACCAAAAATAAAGCAGCGGATTTAGTAGCATCAGCTGCAATAAGGGCTCGATGCCATTATGTTAATAGAAAATGGCTCGGCGGTATGTTAACGAATTGGTCCACTACGGAAACGAGACTTCATAAGTTCAGAGACTTAAGAGCAGAACAAAAGATGGGGAAACTCAACCGTCTCTCTAAAAGAGATGCAGCAATGTTGAAGAGAAAATTATCTACTTTGCAAACATATCTGGGCGGGATCAAATATATGACTGAATTGCCCGATATTGTAATAATCGTTGATCAGCAAGAAGAATATACAGCTCTTCGAGAATGTGTCATTTTGGGAATTCCGACGATTTGTTTAGTCGATACAAATTGTGACCCAGATCTCGCAGATATTTCGATTCCAGCCAACGATGACGCTATAGCTTCAATCCGATTGATTCTTAACAAATTGGTATCCGCAATTTGTGAGGGCCGTTCTAGCTATATAAGAAGTCGTTGATTATGTTATGATTAAGAATAATAATAATAAGATTAGTTAATTATTTTGATTTATTGGATCGGTTACTATTCTTGTCTTTCATTTTTAAAAAGAGATAAAATGGGATATTGATATTATGTTATGTGATTTCTTGGTATCCTAACTATATGATTAATGATGAAAGTAGATGAGTCGAGAAAGAGATGGTTGAATCAAAATAATTCTTTTTTTCAGTTCGATTTCTGTCAGAGGACAATATGAATGTTATACCATGTTCCATTAAAACACTCAAAGGGTTATACGATATATCAAGTGTAGAAGTAGGCCAACATTTATATTGGCAAATAGGAGGTTTACAAATTCATGCCCAAGTACTTATCACTTCTTGGGTCGTAATTGCTATCTTATTAGGTTCAGTCATCATATCCGTTCGGAATCCACAAACCATTCCGACCGACGGTCAGAATTTCTTCGAATATGTCCTTGAATTTATTCGAGACTTGAGCAAAACCCAGATTGGAGAAGAATATGGCCCTTGGGTTCCCTTTATTGGAACTATGTTCCTATTTATTTTTGTTTCGAATTGGTCAGGTGCCCTTTTACCTTGGAAAATCATACAGTTACCTCATGGGGAGCTAGCCGCCCCCACAAATGATATAAATACTACTGTTGCTTTAGCTTTACTCACGTCAGTAGCATATTTTTATGCGGGTCTTACCAAAAAAGGATTGGGTTATTTCGGAAAATACATTCAACCAACTCCAATACTTTTACCAATTAACATCCTAGAAGATTTCACAAAACCTTTATCTCTTAGTTTTCGACTTTTCGGGAATATATTAGCTGATGAATTAGTAGTTGTTGTTCTTGTTTCTTTAGTACCTTTAGTAGTTCCTATACCTGTCATGTTTCTTGGATTATTTACAAGCGGTATTCAAGCTCTTATTTTTGCAACTTTAGCCGCGGCTTATATAGGGGAATCCATGGAGGGTCATCATTGATTAGTTTTCGAAATAGTCTTCATTTTTAAGCTTATCCCAATTGAGGCAATGCATAGTTCAAGATTGGTTCTTAGTTGAGGAACATAATAGATATAAATACATATATATATACGACTAGAGTTGTAGGAGGAAAGATAGACGATATTACGAAATGGCGGATGGGTTAGTGGGGGTCACCACTAGATATATGGAATGTTTAATGTTTATAAGGCCAGCCAAAGCCCCTGTATATTTTTCGAAAAATTAATCCGGAAAAAGAAAATGCGGGCGGTTTACGTTATGAAAGAAACAAATGTATATGTGATATTAGATATATACTAGTTATATAGGGGTTATCTCTATCTATATTTCTATATTAATTTCATTTCAATAGATTTTTGTGATCAAATAAGTAATAATTCATTGGTTGATTGTATCATTAACCATTTTTTTTTTTTGGTGCGAGGAACCTATCATCATGAATCCACTGATTTCTGCCGCTTCCGTTATTGCTGCTGGATTGGCCGTAGGGCTTGCTTCTATTGGACCTGGAGTTGGTCAAGGTACTGCTGCAGGCCAAGCCGTAGAAGGTATTGCGAGACAACCAGAAGCAGAAGGAAAAATACGAGGTACTTTATTACTTAGTCTAGCTTTTATGGAAGCTTTAACAATTTATGGACTGGTCGTGGCATTAGCGCTTTTATTTGCGAATCCTTTTGTTTAATTTAATCCTAGAATGAAAATGTAAAAAAGTACGTTACCTACTTTTTTCTTATTTTATTAACTCGTTGCCATTTGCTTCTGTGAATTATATCAATACTTTATTCCTACAATTATGTATATGTATTTGTTGCGACAATACCCCGGGAAGGAGTGATTTGAGGATGAGGAATTTGTGGATTCACTCGCTTTCTCCCTTCCCGTCCTTAGTTTAGTACGATGGAATTTTTCTTTTAGGAAGTGTTTGAACAAAGGAGATATTTTGCAATTGATACGAGACCCAGGACCTAACTTAATAAGTATCTTATCGGATACTTCAAAAAAAAAGAAGAAATTTTGTAATTCTCAATCTCAAATTCAATAAATAGATTTAATCTACTCCCATTAACATTAAAAAAAAAAAAACGGGAAATTAAGAAAAAGAAATCGATAAAAAAAAGGGCGAGTCAAGTGATACAAAAAGAACTCTGTTCTTTCTTAGTCCTATCTATAAGAGGAGAGCATATGAAAAATGTAACCGATTCTTTCGTTTCCTTAGGCCACTGGCCATCCGCCGGGAGTTTCAGGTTTAATACCGATATTTTAGCAACAAATCCAATAAATCTAAGTGTAGTGCTTGGTGTATTGATTTTTTTTGGAAAGGGAGTGTGTGCGAGTTGTATATTTCACGAATAGGTTGGATCTAACCGACTGCACTTTATTTATGTTATTCTATATTTTTATAGGATAAATAGGAAAAAAGTGCATAATCTCGACGAATTCCTTCTGAGTAAATTCATAAATCATATGTAAGAACCATAGCATTTCGTTATTCATTGGTAAGTTAACTTTGATTCTCTATCAACCAACCAATAATGTGAGACCATTAACATGGTTAAAGCTAAACTGTTTGAAGTCCGGGCACAACATGGTACTCTTTCTACCACTACGTTAATAACGAAATGGTTTAAAAAAGAATAGTTGCTAATTTTTCCGATATAGAACACTCATATCGATAAAATGATTTGAACCATTTACTAGAATAAAGAAAGGGCGCCTTGCCCTTTATTATATTATCCAATGCCGAATCGGCAACCTATGTTATGTATAAAAAGGGGGAATTTTTGGATTTGAATAAAAAAGGAAATCAATTGAAATTTTCAAATTTTCTATATTTTCAATGAAATAAAGAACAAATAAAGAAACAACTTTGCTGACAATTATATATTTTTTGTCTGGTCGGAAGAGTCCTCCTAATATTCTGTTCTTGTATCGGTTTTGATATGTTTGAATATAAACAGAAATAGAGAGGATAGGCTCATTATATTTTAAAAAGATACGGGAATGTCCATAAAATAAAAAATGGAGCGTGAGAGCCAAATGAATCGAAAGATTCATGTTTGGTTCGGGAAGAGATCATGGAAGTTGTGAAATTAATGGTAAGATAATCTACTTTCATTAAACGATTTATTAGATAATCGAAAACAGAGGATTTTGAGTACTATTCGAAATTCGGAAGAATTACGTAGAGGGGCCATTGAACAGCTCGAAAGAGCCCGGTCTCGTTTACGGAAAGTAGAAATGGAAGCAGATGAGTATCGAATGAACGGATACTCTGAGATAGAACGAGAAAAAGCCAATTTGATTAATGCTACTTCTTCTAGTTTGGAACAATTAGAAAATTACAAAAATGAAACCCTTCATTTTGAACAACAAAGAGCAATTAATCAGGTCCGACAACAAGTTTTCCAACAAGCCTTACAGGGAGCTCTAGGAACTCTGAATAGTTGTTTAAATAGCGAGTT